ATGCGATGATTCTTCTCAACAAATCACAAAGACATTGGAACTTTATATTTTATTTTTGGTATATGATCAGGACTACTAGGTACATCGATAAGGCTTTTAATCCGAGCAGAATTAGGTCAGCCAGGTGCTCTCCTAGGTAGAGACCAGTTATATAATACTATTGTAACAGCCCACGCATTTTTAATAATTTTTTTCTTAGTTATACCAGTAATAATTGGGGGATTTGGAAATTGATTAGTTCCTCTTATATTAGGAGCCCCAGATATAGCTTTCCCACGACTTAATAATATAAGATTCTGGTTATTACCTCCTTCACTTACTCTACTTCTGTCAAGAGCGGCAGTTGAAAAAGGAGTGGGTACAGGATGAACTGTTTATCCCCCCTTAGCAAGTAATATTGCTCATGCAGGACCTTCAGTAGACTTGGCTATTTTTTCCCTCCATTTAGCAGGAGTATCCTCAATTATAGGAGCGTTAAACTTTATTACCACAGTTATTAATATACGATCAAAAGGACTACGATTAGAACGAGTCCCCTTATTCGTATGATCAGTAGTGATTACAGCAGTACTACTATTATTAAGACTACCAGTTTTAGCAGGAGCAATTACAATATTATTAACAGATCGTAATCTAAATACAGCTTTCTTCGACCCAGCTGGAGGAGGAGATCCTATCTTATATCAACACCTATTTTGATTTTTTGGTCACCCCGAAGTGTATATTCTTATTTTACCAGGATTTGGTATAATCTCCCACGTTGTATCACATTATTCAAATAAAATAGAAGCATTCGGGACATTAGGTATAATTTACGCAATACTAGGAATCGGAATTTTGGGATTTATTGTATGAGCTCACCACATATTCACTGTAGGAATAGACGTAGACACACGTGCATATTTTACAGCTGCTACAATAATTATTGCAGTACCAACAGGTATTAAAGTATTTAGATGACTTGCCACAATTTATGGAAGACGTATTAAATATGAAGCACCTATAATATGAGCCCTGGGATTTATTTTTCTATTTACCACAGGAGGATTAACAGGGATTGTTCTAGCCAACTCATCAATTGACATTATTTTACACGACACTTACTATGTAGTAGCACACTTTCATTATGTATTATCTATAGGAGCAGTATTCGCAATCTTTGCAGGATTTGCTCATTGATTCCCATTATTCACAGGACTGACTTTACATAGACGATGAACTAAAACACATTTTATTATTATATTTGTAGGAGTAAACGCAACATTTTTCCCTCAACATTTCTTAGGACTAAGAGGTATACCACGACGGTATTCTGATTACCCTGATGCAATAATAAAATGAAATGTGATCTCATCTATAGGGTCAATAGTTTCTTTTGTTGGATTATTAATATTTATCTTTATTTTATGAGAAGCACTAACCAGACAACGGAGGGTAATTTCTGCTACCCACCAAGCCTCCTCCATTGAATGGCAAGACTTATTACCTTTAGACTTCCATAACTCGCCCGAAACAGTAATTATTACTACCCCATAATGTATAAACGGAAGCCAATTAGGCATTTATCTGTTACATAAACCTCTGCTCCATAAGCCCGTTTAAATGTCTCATTGAAGACAACTCTCTCTACAAGACGCCGCAACACCAATTATAACTATACTTATTAGATTTCACGACCACGCTATGTTAGTAATTATTTTAGTATTAACTTTTGTAGCATATGCAATAGCAGCTTTAGCTTTAAATAAATATACATCACGAAACACATACGAAGCACAAGCAATTGAAGCTATTTGAACCATTCTTCCCGCATTCATTCTTTTATTTCTTGCACTACCATCACTTCAACTGTTATATCTTACAGACGAAATTGTTGAACCAGGAGTGACAGTAAAAGCCATCGGACATCAATGGTACTGAAGATATGAATACACAGATTTCCGCGATATTGAATTTGACTCATATATACTAAACACAGAAGATTTAACTGAAGGCCAATTTCGGTTACTTGAAGTAGATAATCGTGTAGTTTTACCAATAAACATCGAAGTTCGACTGTTAGTTTCTGCTGCAGATGTAATCCATTCATGAACTGTCCCAGCCCTGGGAGTTAAGGCAGATGCAATCCCTGGACGGCTTAATCAACTTAGGTTTATTACACAGCGACCCGGAATTTTTTATGGTCAATGTTCAGAAATTTGTGGAGCAAATCATAGATTTATACCAATCGCAGTTGAGTCTGTAGATACTAACAGATTTGTATCTTGAGTAAATTCATTTAATAAAGAATCATAATATAAGAGTTTTTAAACAAAATAAAAATAATTAACAACCACTACGTTAGTATATTAAAGTACAATTGCCTTCCACGCAAACAGATTGAGCAAACTCAACCGTAGTTTATTTTTTTTTTCATTTTTTTTTTCATGTAATTTAAAAAATAAATAATATTATATAGAGTTAGTTATATATATACTATATATATATATATATATATATATATATATATAAGTAAAAAATTTATATTAAATTTTTTATATAAATTTATTTATATTAAAACAGTAACTATGTAAAATTTTATACACACCAAATGTTTATATTTTTATTTTAATTTATTATTTTTACAGTTTTCACAATTGAACTGGGCGCTACGACATTTCGGCAGTGGCTACTGGCTCATAAACTGGCCGGCCACGCCGATGTCGGCGCCACTCATGGTAAAACAAAGTTATTGAGCTAAATCATGTTAGAGCTCCTATAAGCTTGAACAATATATATTACCAATTTTTGGGTGACGAAGTCGATTTTTTTTTGACAGGTTCGTGATTTTTTGCAACAAAAAATAATGAGTTCGTCCGGAACCCTATTTATCTTATTAGGCCTAAAAAAAAAAAAAAAATTACTTGGGTAAATTTTCCTGGGTATAAACCTGATGCCAACAAGGCCAAAATCCCGTACCCCCATATTCAAAAAAACACCCGTCAGCGCCACATCTTATTTTATATTATTGTTTAATAAAATAATATAAAATTTTATGTTTAAACATTTATAGTAAACTTATATTAATTTGAATAATCTACGTTAAATTTTATAAAATATGTACTACGTTAATAATATAAATTCAATTTATATTTCATCAAAAAATATTATTAGTTTCATGTTTCCCCCAATAAATTTTATTCAAAAATTAATAAAAATTTATTAAAAAAAATTACATAACACCCCCTTTTAGGTTTTATATTACTTTACTATATAGAGAAGTTAAAGTGGCCGAGTTTAAGCAGCGGTCTGTAAAACCGCCTACGGAAATTTTCCCTTTAATATTTAATCATATAATATATTTACATATAAAATTATTAATTAATAGTTATTTTGTTAATATATGTAATGCCACACCTCTCACCTATAAATTGACTCATTGTACCAGTTTTATTAATATTTACTCTAACCACTCTAATGATTATTATATGGTGACAAGTTTCTCCACAATTTCCTTCAATTACTAAATCAACACATTCTTATTCTATGAATAAATTATGACATTGATGATAAAATAAGCTAAATTATAAGCTATTGGGCTCATACCCCGAAAATGGATTTCCCCCTTTTATCAAGAATTCTAGTTAAATTATAACATATGCTTGTCAAGCATAAATTGCTTTATTAGCGAATCCTAGCTATAAATTAGCCATGGTACGACAACCATTTCATTTAGTAGAATTTAGCCCATGACCAATCACAGGTTCTCTAGGAGCCTTTACCCTTACTATTGGACTTACTACATGATTCCATGGACATGGAATCACATGTATAACATTAGGACTAATTATTATCCTGTTAACTATAATTCAATGATGACGTGATGTAATCCGAGAAGGTGTATTCCTAGGTCACCACACGTCATATGTAACTAAAGGATTACGATGAGGTATAATTTTATTTATCGCATCAGAAGTATTATTCTTTTTCGCTTTCTTTTGGGCCTTCTTTCACAGAAGTCTTGCACCTACGCCAGAACTGGGATGCAGGTGGCCCCCTACCGGCATTACACCTATCAACCCATTCAGAGTTCCTCTTCTAAACACAGCAGTTCTTCTTGCATCGGGGGTAACTGTAACATGAGCCCATCATAGGTTAATAGAGGGGAATCGTCCTCAAGCGATTCAGGCTCTAGTTTTAACTATTACCTTAGGGTTTTACTTCACATTCCTTCAACTTGAAGAATATGTAGAAGCTCCCTTTACGATCGCAGACAGGGTATATGGTTCTACCTTCTTCGTAGCAACCGGATTTCATGGACTCCACGTTATTATTGGAAGGAGATTTTTAGCAGTATGTTTAATACGAACCATTCTCCATCATTTTAGAACAAGACACCATTTTGGATTTGAAGCCGCAGCATGATACTGACATTTTGTAGATGTAGTATGAATTTTCTTATACCTATGTATTTATTGATGAGGATCATTATAATATAGTGTAAACTGCACGCAGATCTTTGACATCTGAAGAAGACATATCTCTTATTATAAGAACGTTCAATGATACTAATTTTAATTAACACTATTATTATCACCTTATTTATTTCATCAATTACTGCCGTATCCCCAATTAACTTAGGAATTATTGTATTATGCATTGCTTTATCTGTGTCAGCTAAACTAGCTTTAATCTCAACAAGATGATTTAGTTTTATTACATTTATTATCTATGTTGGAGGTATATTAGTTATATTTGCATATTTTGCCGCTTTACAGCCTAATCAATATATGATTAACTGAAGATGAGTCTTATTACCATCTTTTTTTATTTCTGTAATATATATTATATGGTCATCAACACCCCTTATATGAACAGAGGTTACTCCTTGCACCAACCAACTTTACTCTTATTCAAACATTATTTTACCAATTATAATAGCATTAATTTTATTCCTCGCACTAATTATAGTTGTGAAAACCTCACGTGCAGAAGAAGGACCATTACGCCCCTTTCAATATGTTTAGCCCAATTCGAAAATCTCACCCAGGAATTAAAATCGCAAGAGGAGCTTTAGTAGACCTTCCTGCACCAGCCAATTTATCAACATGATGGAATTTTGGTTCAATGCTAGGAGTATGTTTAGTAGTACAGTTAATTACAGGATTAATTTTATCTATACACTACTCCCCACACACTGATATAGCATTTTCCTCAGTTATTCATATTATACAAGACGTTAATTATGGCTGAATCCTACGATACACCCACGCTAACGGTGCATCATGATTTTTTATTTGTATTTATCTTCACATTGCGCGAGGTATATACTATGGTTCATATTTATATATCGAAACTTGAAATATTGGGGTTATTTTAGTAGTTTTAGTTATGGCGGCTGCCTTTGTTGGGTATGTACTACCATGAGGGCAAATAAGATTTTGAGGAGCAACAGTAATTACCAACTTACTTTCAGCTATCCCTTATATTGGACCAGCCTTAGTAGAATGAGTGTGGGGGGGATTTGCAGTTGACAACGCAACCCTTAATCGATTTTTCGCCCTCCACTTCTTACTTCCATTTATCATTGCTGCTTTATCTATAATTCACTTACTATTTCTACATCAAACAGGATCTAATAATCCACTTGGAATTAAGTCAACCATAAACATAGTACCATTTCATATATATCATACATACAAAGATCTAGTAGGATTTACAGCTTTATTAATATCTTTAACATTTATTGCACTATTTTTCCCAAATATTTTAGGAGACGCAGAAAACTTTATTCCTGCTAATCCCCTAGTAACACCTATTCATATTAAACCCGAATGATATTTTCTATGAGCCTACGCTATTTTACGTTCTATTCCCAACAAACTTGGGGGAGTAGTAGCAATGTTTGCCGCTATTCTAATTCTATTCGCCCTACCACTTATATCTCGACATAAAGCACGAGGTTTAGCATTCTATCCAGCAGCACAAGTTATATTTTGACTGCTTGCAGCAGACACTATTTTACTAACTTGAATTGGAGGTCGTCCAGTAGAATATCCATACGAAGCTTTAGGGCAAGTATTTACTGTTTTATATTTTATTCTTCATACAGCCATTCCACTATCAGCTCAATATTGAGATAATATTATTGAACAATAACAAGACTTTAAGTTAAATTAAACTAAAGACCTTCAAAGTCTTAAATGACCTACGTCAAGTCTTGATGATATTAGATATTTTCTCATCATTTGATCCAAATGTTAATATAGTTAACAGATATTTATCCCCCATTTTATTTTGATTTATAACTTCAATTACTATTTGTATATTCACTATTACTATATGAATTACTCCATCTAGAATAAACATTTTAATATTTAATATTATAAAAATTATAAATGAACAAGGAACCCGAACTCATGGAATTTATTTAAAAGGATTTAACTCATTTCTTGTCGCTTTATTTATTATAATTATTAATATTAATTTGATAGGGTTACTGCCAGCAGTGTTCAGATACTCAAGACATTTATTATTTACATTAAGATTTGGACTTCCACTATGACTTGCTTTAATTATATCAGCTATTGTATTTAATCCAACCAGATGACTTGCAGGACTATTACCTGGAGGAGCCCCTCATTGATTAAATCCATTTCTAGTAATTATTGAAACAATTAGAATTAGAGTTCGACCCCTAACTTTATCCTTTCGGCTTGCTGCAAACATAAGAGCAGGACATATTGTATTAACATTAATTGGAACTTACTGTGCAGCATCTATATTCTCAAGCATTGTAGGATTTATTATCCTACTAGGAATTCAAATTGGCTATATTATATTTGAAATCGGAATTTGCTTTATTCAAAGATATATTTTCTGCTTACTATTAAGATTATACAGAGATGACCACACTTAATTGAGACGTCAAAACTCCGATTTCGGCTCGGACAAAGGCACTGATAAAGCCCGTCTTAATAAGAATAGTTTAAATAAAATAATGAACTGTGGATTCATAGATTCACTGAGTGATTCTTATCATGGTATATATTACTACACAAATTCTTATAATAACAACTTTATTATCATATATTATAACATCAATTATTACATTCAATAACTATACATTTATTATAGAATGAGTATTAATAGAATTCTCTAATACTAAAATTATTTTACCTATTATATTAGACCCCACAAGAACCATCTTTATATCAACAGTTTTAACTATTGCTTCGAGAGTAATACAATTCACCAAAACATATATAACCGCAGATAAGAATAAGGATCGATTTGTAATCTTAGTTTTACTATTTATTGTATCTATAATATTTTTAATTTTATTCCCCCACACCATAATTCTTTTATTGGGATGAGACGGTCTAGGGATTACTTCATTTGTTCTAGTTATTTATTATAATAACCCAAAAAGATTAGGAGCTGGAATAATTACAGCGTTAACAAATCGTATTGGAGACGTTATATTATTAATTTCTATTACATTATTATTTAACCAAGGCCAATGAACCATTATAAATGTATGAACACAAGAAGTAATCAGATGAGTGCCAATTTTAATCCTCGTAGCAGCAATAACAAAGAGGGCTCAAATACCATTCTCCAGCTGATTACCTGCAGCCATAGCAGCACCTACTCCAGTAAGAGCCTTAGTTCATTCCTCTACACTAGTAACTGCAGGAGTATTCCTGTTAATTCGATTTTATCCAATAATAAATTTTGAAATTATAAAAACCACTTTAGCTATAATTGCAACTATAACTATATTAATAGCAAGAGCAAGAGCCATAGCAGAATGTGATATAAAAAAAATTATTGCATTATCAACCTTAAGGCAAGTAGCTTTAATAATATACACATTAGGTATTGGTATACCAGAAATTGCATTCTTTCATTTAATCACTCATGCCCTATTTAAAGCACTTCTATTTATTTGTGCGGGCAATTTAATTGATATCCATCATCACAGCCAAGATCTACGAGCTATAGGGAACATTTCATATCAACTTCCGGTAATTTCATCATCAATTACAATTGCAAATATAGCACTATGTGGGTTTCCATTTCTAGCAGGATTTTACTCCAAAGACTTGATTATCGAAACTAGATCTATAATTATAACAAACACTAATATAATTATTATACTAATGTTTATTGTAAGAACTGTTCTAACTACCGCATACACAACACGATTTATAATATTTACTCTATTTATACCGACATATAGACCCACTGCCCAATATTCATCAGAGGACTATACACAAATTACAAGAGTATTAATTCTTACTTTAATAGCAATTATAGGAGGAGCTGTAACTAATTGACTGATAATATCACCATCAGTTGAACCAAATTTCTTTTCTAGGATAAAAATTCTTGCTCCATTAATAGTAATGCTCGGGTTAATAACAGGAATTATAGCAACTAATAATAAAAATCCCATACCACAATTTATTATTAATATAAAATGCTTTATATGATTCTTGACTCCAATATCTACCCACCTTTCGCCAAATATATTAATAAAACTACCTTTACTAGAACTAAAAGAAGTAGATCAAGGATGATCAATTATTCCATATATATTATTAAATAATATAAAAACACACTCTTCCATGCTAATATATTCACAAAACAACTCTATTATCACTCATATAACATGTACTACAACCGTAATTATATGAATTCTGTTGTCTAGATAATCACAAGTATGTACTCAAGTAGCTTAAATTTATAAAGCATTACATTGAAGCTGTAAATATGACAACAGTCCGTGAGTGTGTTTATAGTATAAATCATTACATTTGCTTTTCACGCAAAAAAGACAATTCATTATTGTTAAACACAGATTATAATTTAAAGAAAATACTAACTTTGGGAGCTAGAAATCGGTTACACCGTAATCTGAACATACAAAAAATTGATATAGTATATAAAGCTAATAATGAAGCACTGGTCTTGTAAACCAGAGACAGAAATAAACGTTTCTATATACTATGACATCATGAATAATTATGATTTCTCCAATATTTGTCCTAATATCACTCACTTGTGTTATTATACAACGTAACCATCTATTAATAGCACTATTAGCACTTGAAGCAATAATTTTAGGATTAATTATTATAATTATCATTATAACTAATTCCTCATGACTAATATTTATTATTACAATCCTAACATTTGGGGCATGTGAAGCAAGACTGGGTCTAGCTTGCATAACTGCCATAAGACGATCCTACGGCAATGATCACATTAATTCTTTAAATATTAATAAATGTTAAAATTAATTACTCCTTTCGTGCTCCTACTAATTTACAAACCACAGTGAAATAAAACTATATTATTTATAAGATGAATAATTATACCAGCGACATTAATTATATACTGCAGCCAATATAGCACTCCCATTAATATAATGCTATTTACAGATCAAATATCAAATATATTAGTAATTCTTACCCTATGAATTATACCATTAGTATTAGCTGCTAGACAAAATATTATGATTAATAGATATCAATCAAAATTCACCATTAATATTATCTCACTAACTTTAATTTTAATTACAGCATTCATAGTATCAGATTTATTCTCATTCTATATCATATTTGAGGCATCTCTAATTCCAACACTATTTATTATTATAAAATGAGGATACCAACCAGAGCGACTTCAAGCTAGACTTTATCTTATATTATATACCATTACGGCAAGGCTCCCCCTGCTAATAGGAATTGCATTTCAATTTAACAAAAGAATTAGTAGTATATTCTTCACAGTGTACCCAAGATCAAATTCTATTAATGCGATATGATTAATAATAAACTTGGCATTTATAGTAAAACTGCCTTTATTTTTATTTCATTTATGACTACCAAAAGCACATGTAGAAGCCCCTGTAGCCGGATCTATAATTCTAGCAGCAGTATTATTAAAACTAGGGGGATATGGTATACTTCGGGTAATATATATAATCTCGCCTGTAAGATATAGAATAAAATATTACCTGCTAGGTCTTACACTATGAGGAGGAATAATCACCAGACTTATTTGCGTGCGGCAGCAAGACCTAAAATCCCTAATTGCGTATTCCTCTGTAGGGCATATAAGGCTAGTTATAGCAGGAGTATTATCCAACATTCAATGAGGAATTTGAGGTGCAATCTCAATAATAATTGCACACGGACTTCTTAGTTCTGCATTATTCGCCTCAGCAGATATAGCTTATTCCATATCAAACTCACGTAGTTTACTTATAAACAAAGGGATCAATATCTTAATACCAACAATATCTATATTATGATTTATTATATCAGCTGCTAATATGGCAGCACCTCCTTCTGCGAACTTAATAGCAGAAATTATATTAATTACATGCTCAACAATTACCTCAAAACTGATAATTATTCCCGTAGGAATTATAAGATTCGTTGCAGCTGCATACTCACTAACCATATATGTAAGAATAAATCACGGACCCCTCAACCAATTAATTAATCCATCAATAATTATAATCCCACGTAACTTCATAGTAATTATATCCCATATTATTCCAGTAGTATTAATTATATTAATACCAACACTCATTACTATTTATTAATATAATAGTTTGATTTTTGCTACAATCTCAGCTCTAGTAAAATATTATACATGCAACTAACCAGTAACCCGTACAAATTGTATAACACCTAAAAGAATTATAAAAATTATAAGCTTATAGCCAAGAAAATATTTATACGCCTGCAGTAAAGCATATTGTGTATAAATTAAACTAATGATACAGATATTACCTTTAAGTGCTGACCAAATTCGTGCCAGCAGTCGCGGTTACACGATAAGCACAAGTTGAGACCCCACGGACAACGTAATGATGTAAATAGATAAACGTAATGGTACAATATACAAAACATTAATAATATAATTAACATCAATTTATAAACGAAAGAATAGGCCAAAACAAGGATTAGATACCCTTTTATTCTATTCTGTAAATAAAATTCCGGGCACTACGAACCCATGTTTAAAACCCAAAAAAATTGGCGGCATTTTATGCTATTAGGGGAGTCTGTTAGTTAATTCGACAATCCACGTTAAACTCTTCTTACTCTAGATTTCAGCTTGTATACTGCCGTCGTAAGCTAACATTATATAAAATTGTTAGCAATAAAAACAAATTTCCTACGTCAGGTCAATGTGCAGCCCATGAGTGAGCCTAAATGGACTACATTAAATATTAAAACAGGAAAATATAAAAAAATTTATATAAGAATATGGACTTAATAGTAAAATATAAATAATAAGTATAATTGAATAAGCAATCTAAAATGTGCACACATCGCCCGTCACTCTCACCACAAAGGCGAGATAAGTCGTAACATAGTAGGTGTAACTGAAGTTGTACCTTCGAATTAGAGCATGAATTTATGCACCTCACTTACAATGAAGAGATGGAAGACATTCTTAATTCGAAACTACCCTACCACAAATTAACATTTCTACATATAAAAAATTAATTTATACTACAATTTACACAAACTGCAAAGAATATAGATTTAAACAAAGCAATATCCGTGTACCTTTTGCATCATGGTATAACAAGATAAATATTATAAATATTTACCCGAACATTATCCGAGCTGATATTATACTGACTAGATACCAATGCTACAATGTTACAATATTGTGACAAGATATAATATCAGAGGCTACATACCATCGCGGTAATAGATAGCTGGTTACATATGTAAACTGATCTAAGTCAGAACTGCCTAATGTAAGTTAATTATAAAAGGCAAAGCTTTTATAATAACACTATAAAGTATTATTAAAGATAAAAAATAGGCCTAACAACAGCCACTAATTCCGTTATTGGAATATAATTTAAACTTATTAATAATAAAGTAATTGAAAATTTGATATGTAATATTCTAAATTAAAGAATAATATATAATGTTATAACTAGTATTTAAACAACACAAGTATTATAATAAATAAAATAAATAATAATGAAATACAAGCCCTAGACAAGGAACTCGGCAAACATATATTCAGCCTGTTTAACAAAAACACCGCCTGTTGAATATATAACAGGTCCATCCTGCCCAGTGAAATCATTTTCAACGGCCGCGGTACCCTGACCGTGCAAAGGTAGCATAATCATTTGCCTTTTAATTGGAGGCTAGTATGAAAGGACAAACAAGAATATAACTGTCTCCTCTAGGATAATAAAAACTGATATTAAGGTGCAGAGGCCTTAATAATAATAAAGGACAAGAAGACCCTATAGAGCTTTACTAATAAAAGATATTAAACTTAAATATTAGTTTGGTTGGGGCAACCTAAATACAAATTCACCTATTTATAATAAATAATATACACACAACTAAAAATAAATTAGAATTAGCTACCTTAGGGATAACAGGCTAATCCCACTAGAGAGACCACATTGACAGTGGGGGTTGGCACCTCGATGTTGGCTTAGCGTAACTATTAGGCGCAGCCGTCTAATAAAGTTGGTTTGTTCAACCATTAAACCGCTACATGAGCTGAGTTCAGACCGGCGTAAGCCAGGTTAGATTCTATCCTTATTAAGAAGATAAACTATAGTACGAAAGGACCTAGGGTTATAAATTAAATTTAAATAAATAATTATTAATTAATGAGTTGGCAGAGTTATGCACTTGATTTAGGATCAACCCACAGGATTTTCCTACTCATTTTGAAATATAAAAGTAGTATATATAAATGATTTTGAAAATCACTAAAGATGGATAAAACCACCATACTACTAAGAGGTGATATAGCCTAAACCCAAGGCACCTGAATTGCAATCAGACCATGTAATTATATACTATCGCCAAAGTTTTAGTGGCAGAATAGTGCATTAGATTTAAAATTTAAACAAGATAATTATATCCTAAAACAATGAATATTAAACTAATTATCACTCTACTAATAATTTTTGTATGCGTACTACTTGCCATAGCATTTTTTACTCTACTGGAACGGAAAATTCTAGGTTACGTTCAACTACGAAAAGGGCCTAACAAAGTAGCCCTATCAGGTATTCCTCAACCAATGGCCGACGCAGTGAAACTATTCACAAAGGAATTAAATACCCCAATATACGCCAACACCCTACCATTTATTTTTTCACCTATACTGGCACTATTTCTCGCCCTTACCATATGAATTATATACCCATATTCTGCTAATCCAATTCAACTAAAATGAGGAATTATATTATTTCTATGTATTTCAAGAATGAATGTGTATACAACCTTATTCGCAGGGTGGTCATCAAACAGGAAATACTCTCTATTAGGAGCATTGCGCAGAATTGCCCAAACAATTTCATACGAAGTAAGAATAGCATTAGTAATTTTAACTCCTCTGATTATAATATCTACATTAAGGCTAAATAAATTCTTTGAAATAGGATCCATTCAGTTTACCTTGTGTTTATGACCTCTTTTAACAACATGAGTTATTACATGTTTAGCAGAAACTAATCGTACACCATTTGACCTAGCCGAAGGAGAATCAGAGCTAGTTTCAGGATTTAACACAGAATTTAGATCAGGTACATTTGCATTAATTTTTATAGCAGAATATATAAATATTATTTTCATGGGGATAATCTCAGCGGCATTATTCATCTTAATTCCGAGGACACCATTTATTAAAGATATAATATTAATCATCCCCCTCACAGCAGTCAGAGTATTATTTATCTGAGCACGAGGAGCATACCCACGTATACGTTATGACAAATTAATAAGACTAACATGAAAACAATTTCTTCCCTTAACCCTTATGGTTATTATAATTATAACGATAATATATATTTAGATGTTGCGCCGGACGAACGGATAACTTTGATGACGTTAAATATGAGAAATCTCCTCCAACATCTTTTTTGGAAGCTTGCAACAGCAATGAATTTTTACTTCATAAACAGGATATATTTCCCCAAAAAAATGGTAATAATATCAATAGCCATAGTTACAGCTGCTTTATTTCCCGTGCTAATCATTATTGCAACACTTGTTCTTAATAAAAAAATATATAACAATTTCGAAAAATCAACACCATTCGAATGTGGATTTGACCCTCACAATTCCGCTCGTATTCCATTTTCTCTACGATTCTTTATCCTAGCAGTTTTATTTTTAGTATTTGATATTGAAATTGCACTATTAATACCAATTCCAACCATGTTAAACATAAACTCAATAATTAAAGCTGTTATTATTATATTTTGCTTAATCTTAATTATAGGACTATATCATGAATGAAATGAATCTTCTTTAGAATGAAAATAAATTGTGTGGGCACAGATAAAAGCTTCTAACTTTATATCTGAGAGGTTCAAATCCTTTCACAATTTTATGGCACCATCATCTCTTTTATTTTCTTCAACTATAATCGCTGGGACACTAATTACTCTGTCCAGATCAAATTGACTTTATTTATGAATAGGAATAGAATTAAATTTATTATCTTTTATTCCCTTAATATCAAGCTCATCTAACCTACAAGAAACAGAAGCAAGAGTAAAATATTTTATTACACAAGCTATTGGGAGAGGACTAATATTAACAGCGGGAATTATAAGGATTAACCCTATTATATTTAACAAAATGGAATATATTATTATAATTATATTTATTTCTAGTATAATAATTAAGTTAGGTATAACTCCGTACCATCAATGACTTCCCCATGTAATAAGATGCATCCCATGGAAAATATGTATTATCCTAGCTACATGACAAAAAATTGGACCAATGGTTATATTAATAATGATTATACCAAATAATATATCTTCACTAATTATATTATTAGCAGTATCTAGAGCTATGGTAGGGGGATTAGGAGGAATAAATCAATCCCAATTGCGATCTATTCTAGCCTACTCATCCATCGGGCATATAGGATGGATACTAATAACAACACAGTGTTCTACTAACATTTTCGTCACATATTTTACAGTATATATTATTATTACATGTAGAATTATAGGGCTGTTAATAAAGAGAAATATAATAAAATCGAAAATCAATTCCCTGATAATTAATAATACTAAAATATTTATTATGATAATATTAATTATATTTAGACTAGGAGGACTGCCACCGCTATTAGGATTCTTCCCTAAATGAATAATTATTAACAGACTATCAATTCAAAACATAATATTAACTGCTATAATATTGATTGCAGGGAGATTAATAAACTTGTTTTATTATTTTAATATAACATTTAATTTCATGCTTACCACACCCCAACAGCCCACTATTACCGGCAATAAATGGTATAACATTGTAGTAACCACAATAGCCACCTGCTCCCCACTAGTGCTATTTTTTTAATAGAATACTAGGCCTTGTAGTTGATATACAACATTAAATTGCAGCTTTAAAAGAGTGAACACACCAAGGCTTT